ATCCATTTTTATCTATTCATTCGAAGGCAAAAATTCAACAATCACGTAGCCAAAATCAAGGAACTATTCGTATGTTGTTGAATAGAAATAAGGAATGCCGATCTTTGATGATTTTGTCATCATCTAATTGTTTTCAAATGAGACCATTCAACAACGTAAAATATCACAATGGGATAGGGATAAGAAAAGGAATTAAGAAATTTAAAAAAGATTCTAGGATTCCAATTAAGAATTCGTTAGGCCCTTTAGGAATAGCCCTTCAAATTGCAAATCTTTATTCATTTTACCGTTCAATAACTCATAATCAGATCTCAATGAATAAAGATTTGCAACTTGACAAATTCAAGGAAACTTTTCAAGTAATTAAATATTATTTAATGGACGAAAATGAGAAGATTTTGAAACCCGATCTATACAGTAACATCGTTTTAAATCCATTCCATTTGAATTGGTATTTTCTCCATCATAATTATTGTGAAAAAACGTTTACAATAATTAGTCTTGGACAATTTATTTGTGAAAATATATGCATAGCTCAAACGAAAAATGGACCACACCTAAAACTAAAATCGGGTCAAGTTCTAACTGTTCAAACGGATTCTGTAATAATAAGATCGGCTAACCCTTATTTGGCAACTCCAGGAGCAACCATTCATGGCCATTATGGAGAAATCCTTTATGAAGGAGATATCTTCGTTACATTTATATATGAAAAATCGAGATCAGGTGATATAACACAAGGTCTTCCAAAAGTGGAACAGATATTAGAAATACGTTCGATTGATTCAATATCGATGAATCTAGAAAAAAGAATTGATGCTTGGAACGAGTGTATAACAAGAATTCTCGGCATTCCTTGGGGATTCTTGATTGGTACTGAGCTAACTATCGCGCAAAGTCGTATTTCTTTGGTTAATAAAATCCAAAAGGTTTATCGATCCCAGGGAGTACACATCCATAATAGACATATAGAGATTATTGTGCGTCAAATAACATCCAAAGTCTTGGTTTCAGAAGATGGAATGTCTAATGTCTTTTTACCTGGCGAACTAATTGGATTGTTGCGAGCCGAACGAACGGGGCGTGCCTTGGAAGAAGCTATTTGTTACCGAGCTTTCTTATTGGGAATAACAAAAACATCTCTGAATACTCAAAGTTTCATATCCGAAGCGAGTTTTCAAGAAACTGCTAGAGTTTTAGCAAAAGCCGCTCTTCGGGGGCGTATCGATTGGTTGAAAGGTCTTAAAGAGAATGTTGTTTTAGGGGGAATGATACCCGTCGGTACCGGATTCAAAAGAATAATGCACCGTTCGCGGTCAAGGCAACATAACAAGATTACCTTGGAAAAAAAAAAGAATTTGTTCGAAGTAGAAATTAGAAATCTTTTGTTCCATCACAAAAAAATTCTTTGATTTTTTTCATTTCAAAGAATTTATGTGATACATTAGAAATCTAGGATTTAATGCTTCCTAAAAGCAGATTAGATTCATCCCTTTAAATTCATTTGATTTGGTAATTAAGTATAATAAAGAAGTATAAGAAATAATAAAATCATAAGAAATAGAAAAAAATGAATGGCCTGATTATGTATTAATGGCCAATCTTCAATAAAAGAGAAGGTTCCCTCGGAACAATTATTTATTTCTATTTCAGGATACCAGGTTTCTTTTTTTTTCAATCTTTTTTTTTAAAAAAAAAAAGTGTGGGGATAAATGACAAAAAGATATTGGAACATAACTTTTGAAGAGATGATGGAAGCAGGAGTTCATTTTGGCCATGATACTAGGAAATGGAATCCTCGAATGGCACCTTATATATCCGCAAAGCGTAAAGGTATTCATATTACAAATCTTACTCGAACTGCTCGTTTTTTATCAGAAGCTTGTGATTTGGTTTTTGATGCAGCAAGCAGAGGAAAACAATTCTTAATTGTTGGTACCAAAAAAAAAGCAGCCGATTCAGTAACACGGGCTGCAATAAGAGCTCGATGTCATTATGTTAATAAAAAATGGCTCGGTGGTATGTTAACGAATTGGTATACTACCGAAACGAGACTTCGTAAGTTCAGGGACTTGAGAACGGAGCAAAAGACGGGGAAACTCAACCGTCTTCCAAAAAGAGATGCCGCTATGTTGAAGAGACAATTATCTCATTTGGAAACATATCTGGGCGGCATAAAATATATGACGGGGTTACCCGATATTGTAATAATCGTTGATCAGCAAGAAGAATATACGGCTCTTCGAGAATGTATCACTTTGGGAATTCCAACGATTTGTTTAATCGATACAAATTGTGACCCAGATCTCGCAGATATTTCGATTCCAGCTAATGATGATGCTATAGCTTCAATCCGATTCATTCTTAACAAATTGGTATTTGCGATTTGTGAGGGTCGTTCTAGCTATATACAAGATTATTGATTAATAATAAGAGAAATAAATTTTTAGATTTTTTTGGGGGGGGTTCATAGATTTATGTAATCGGTTATTATACCATTACAAAATTGTGCAAAAAGAAAAAAAAAGATAAAAAGAACAAACAGAAATATTATGTGATGAGTAGGTATTCAAAATAGAAAATGAAAGTAAAAAAGGAAATGGTTGAATCAAAATAATTCCCTTTCAAGTTATCTTTTTTTTATTTTAGAGGGCAGGGCAATATGAATGTTCTATTATGTTCCATGAACACATTAAACAGATTATACGATATATCTGCTGTGGAAGTAGGTCAACATTTCTATTGGCAAATAGGGGATTTTCAAGTGCATGCTCAAGTACTTATTACCTCTTGGGTTGTAATTGCTATCTTATTAGTTTCAACCATTCTAGTTGTTCGAAATCCGCAAACTATTCCTACTTCCGGTCAGAATTTCTTTGAATATGTCCTTGAATTCATTCGAGACGTGAGTAAAACTCAGATTGGAGAAGAATATGGTCCGTGGGTTCCTTTTATTGGAACTCTGTTTCTATTTATTTTTGTTTCGAATTGGTCAGGGGCTCTTTTGCCTTGGAAAATCATAAAGTTACCTCATGGAGAATTAGCTGCACCCACAAATGATATAAATACTACTGTTGCATTAGCTTTACTTACGTCAGTAGCATATTTCTATGCGGGTATTTCAAAAAAGGGATTGGCTTATTTTGGTAAATATATCCAACCAACTCCAATCCTTTTACCGATTAACATCTTAGAAGATTTCACAAAACCCTTATCGCTTAGTTTTCGACTTTTCGGAAATATATTAGCTGATGAATTAGTAGTTGTTGTTCTTGTTTCGTTAGTACCTTTAGTAGTTCCTATACCTGTTATGTTCCTTGGATTATTTACAAGCGGTATTCAAGCTCTTATTTTTGCTACTTTAGCTGCGGCTTATATAGGTGAATCCATGGAAGGACATCATTGACTAGTTATCGAAATAGTCTTTTTTTTTAGTTTAGCCCTTCACAAAGTATGTGCGGCTCACGATAATCTAATTAAGGAACATCAATAAAAAAATAGAAAGAAATCTTGAAAAATTTAAAGAAAAATCAAAAGGATTATCCACAACCCCCCCCCCCCCAAAAGATGCAAGAAGGATAAGGTATAAATAAAAGAACTATATGATTTAGTGTAAGATAATAATAAAACTTAAAAAATTACCAGGAATTGTAAAAAAATAAAGGGTAGGGTGAGAGGGTCGAACTAGGTGTATATATAATCTAATCGCTATAAGACAACTCTTTCTTTTTTGGAGGTTTCAAAGAATGATTCTTGAATCCGATTGAATCTAAGACACAACTAATTGGTTTACGGTATGGAAGAAACACATGTATATGTCATATTAGATATTCACTAGTTATATATGACTATATATCTAAATTTGTCCTGCGACTACTCTAAATTTAGATGGGATTCAAAAAACAAAGCCCTTCCCTTTCATCTGTTGTAATTGTGAATTGAATTATGGAATGATTAAAAAAATGAAATAAAGAAAAAGAAAGAACGAAGAATTTAAAGAAAGTTTCGAAAATTTAAGATAAGAACAAAAATGGTATGTATTTACAAAAAACTACATGGGTAGAAACAAAAAAAAAAATCGAAGTAATTCAGTTTGAAATTTTGAATTACACTTCGACTAGATAAAGATAAATAGGAAGAATGAAATAAGAAATTCATAATTTCTTGGTTGATTATATTATTAACTATTTTTTTCTTTATTTTATTTGGAATAGGAGAAACTTATCATGAATCCAATTATTTCTGCTGCTTCTGTTATTGCTGCTGGATTGGCCGTCGGGCTTGCTTCTATTGGACCTGGAGTTGGTCAAGGCACAGCTGCAGGGCAAGCTGTAGAAGGGATTGCGAGACAACCGGAAGCAGAGGACAAAATACGGGGTACTTTATTACTTAGTCTGGCTTTTATGGAAGCTTTAACTATTTATGGGCTAGTTGTAGCATTAGCGCTTTTATTTGCGAATCCTTTTGTTTAATCTTTTTTTAAAAATAGAAAAAGAAAAATACATATTCTTTGGACTTTGCTGCTCTTGCTTTTTTTTTTGAAATTATCTTAAGATTTCACCCCTACAATCTTTTCTTCATTCGGACAAGAACACGGGGGGCAGATTGATGGGGTGAGGGATTAACATACTGATTCGCCTTCCTCCTTCCCTTTTTTATTTAGAAAGTTTTTAGAAAGTGTTGAAAACAACTAGAAATTTTGCAATTGACATAAGAACTAGTATCGAATTCTAAGAAGTCTCATTCTTATGGGGAATCTTTCAATTGACTAACCAATTCAAAAGATAGAATATATTTTTGAAGAAATATATTCTATCTTCTCTAATATTATAATTATAGAATCTTCTTCTTAATTAATATTCTGACTAATACTAAGAATTCATATGAATTCTTAGTAAGAAATGGAAATCCTATTCTTTCTTTTTATATAAGAAATTGAATTTCTTATTATATAAAAAGAAAGAGAAATAAATAGAATACTCTTAAATATCATATAAAAA